CTTTCTGACCAGTTCTGTTTTCTGTTCTGCCTAACATTTGTGAAAGCTTCTCCACCTGGCTGCTCACTCTTTGGTTTTGTCACTCGGATTCTTTTTTAACAACAGAGGAAACAGATGATGACAGAAAGAGGAACAAGTGCTGCTGCCACTGCAATTAGAGCAAGGCTCCAAATTGGGGGCTGCCCCCTTTCTTTTTTCTGCTGGTGGTGGGTTTAGTGGAGCTGATCCATTTGCCGGAGGAGGAGTAGGAAGTGAAACTGCACTTGTAGTGGCCTTCCGCATAAATTGGAATTGAAATCGAAGGAGCTCAAAGAGCACCTTAAAAGGGCAGAAGTTTCCGGGATTGGGCCAGTAAGTTGGTTATGAGACACATTGAAAGTCGTGAGTGTGTTTTGATCGAAAGGTGGAATAGTACCTCCAAGAGAGTTTTGTTGGAGCTCACATTTTGTTAGCTTAGGGAGTTGAGCGTATGCAGCGGGTATTGAGCCCGAAAATGGATTATCGGAAAGGAAGAGGAATTCCAGGTCCCCAAGATTTGAGAGATCGGGGAGAGGACCATACAGGGAATTGCTTCTGAAGCTGAGCTTAGTCAAGAAACTCACATTTTGCAGCAGCATAGTGGGAAGGGAGGCGGTGAGTTGTAGTCCTTCAAGGACCAGGCCTGTAACATGCGAATTGGAACAACCAATCCCAGCCCATCTGCTCTGGTTCCTATAACAAGGGGGCCTGTCCAATTTCCATGCAGATAAGAGACATTATTGGAAGCTGATGAAGAAGTAAGGATCTCCCTCGGTTGTATTAGTGCATCCCTTTCACCAGGGTAGAACTCCCCCACTTCTGAACCAGAAATGACTGCCCCTGCAGCAGCAACACCACCACCACTGGAAAACAGACATTGGAGCAACACAAGTAATAACGCTGTCAGCACACCTGGATGGAGAATCTTGGAACTAAAACTGCTAATTAACGGAGAAAATCTCCTCCTCATCATCAATATTATTGACTATTAGTCCCTTAATTTCCTCCAAACATGGACTAACAGCTCCGGATGTTGTATTCTTTTAAAATAAAGAGAAAACATGAATACCCAAAAGGAGGAAAATAATAAGGATGATAGGGATCTTGGTGATAATCCAATTCGTGAGAAAAGAGATAGTTTGAATAAAGCTTTTGTCGCCCCAGGATGGATTGAATTCATGCTCCCTCTTCCAGGTCGAGCATGAAGCCATCTCTAAGGAGACAGTCTGCCAAGTGAGCGCGAAGGTAAGACCATCTCGCTAGTATCTTCTTGTTGTTCCAAAGGAGCTTCTCATTCAGAAGGAAAGCTGAGAATGAAATGTGGGAAGCGAGCTTGCTGCGCCTATCTATGGTAATAGAATCCCGGTGGTAGTAGTTCTTTTTTTCTTAAAAGAGGGATAAGGTAATTCCTCACCAGATGAATGCAAGGCTGGAATAACAGAACAGCCAGATTTGACTTACTAATAGGAAAAAAAGCGATTGTTGACTTGTAAAGACGGGAAGAGCAGGGATGAAACCAGAAGGAAGGGATTGGCTTCACGAACGCTTAGCTCAGAACCAAACCTGCTGGCTTTCTCGCATGGAAGGTATCTGTTGAGGGAATCTATCCCAAAGGTAGGCCCAAGGCTGCTTTATGAGCGCCCCTTGAAAGAACAAGAGCTGCATTCATTCCACCTGCGGGAGTCTCTTAACCACCTCTAAATGCCCCCTTTTGGCTAGTATTATCCTTCATCTAGAAAGAAAGGTGGGGGCTTAATAGAGCTTGCATCTAAGGCGAGGGAGTGAGATTCATCTCTTTCTTTTCGTCTCGTTAAGTGGCCTTGAGCCTGAATTCTGGCACAAGAGATAGTAAGACTTTCTCTTCTTGCTTCTCTTCTAAGGTGGGGGATTTGGAAAGAATCGCTTTTTAGCCACCCCTGACTATTCTATTATATCGTATTTGAATAAAGGTATGTGAATAAAGCGATGTGAGGTCACCCTCGAGGGGAAATCGACGGAAGTCTTGTTAATAAGCGAAATTACTATCGAATAAGGAAGTGACTATTGGAATCTTGTTTTTGTGATATTTGTCTATGATCAGCTTCGCCTTAGATCAGAGGGGTCGTAGATCGTTGATGAAAGTAAGTTTGGAAGAACTTATGGAACTCTTTCTTTATTTGGTTTGAAACCTGTGCCTTTAGATAAGAACGACTATCTACTTAATGATGCTCATAAACCTTAGGTGGCTACTTATGCCCGTACGTACTACCCAGGCAGTCATAGTCATCCCCACTACCTTTAACGACAGATACCGTTAGAGCGAGCGGTAGATCGAAGAGACCCGAATTTCGAGTCATAGCCCTAAATGGAAACGTTAATCCAGTAGCACGACGATCAATTCCAGGAGCAGCAGTCGTTGAAGCGGCATAGGCAGGAAGGGGATGGGCCAATCGATTCGGTTTTCGGCGGCAAGCATAGCCCGATAGCCAGAGAGCAAGCCAAGCAGCAGACAACAGATGGTGCAGCGAGAGCAGCAAGGGGTCTTGTCTGGGGTAGTTCAATAAGAGTAGTAAGGTCAGGAATCCCGGTCTTTGAATGGATCAGCTAGCATGTAATAGCCACGCCACAGAGAGAATAGGGATACCATGTGGATAAAAGTATAATGTATAGCCCTAATAGATCTACCTTATTATAATGTAATAAGAGGTATACGGTGTATAAAAGTCCTGGGGCTACTAGTAATACCTGTCCTTCCCATGAAATTACCGAGTTTCCTGAGGTTAACGATTGGAGGGGCTTTCATTTCTTCCAATACAATGAATTCCCGGCCTGTCCCTTTCTTTTAGGCATCTCTTCCCGGGCAGCTCGCAAACCATACTTTAAAGAGTCAACGAGTATAGAAGAGAAAGTTTACCAATATCTATTGAATGACTCATCCGCGTATCAAGCATCAAAAAAGATCCTATCAAAGGCATACAATTGATAAGAAAGGCGAGTAAGCCAGCCAATCCGAGTCCATTGCCATGCGCATTCTATTCGTCTCTTCCGGGACCAACTCACGAGATAAGGTGAGCCCTTAAGCCATCTCATTCATCTGAACCAAGGGCGAGCCACCTGCCTGACTATCTATTGTCGTCTTTTGCAGGGTTCTAAAAAGGCATTTGAGAAATTTGTCCAGAATCATCAATAGAAAAGGTTGGTAATCAAAGGATCTTCTCGTGAGCTTAGTTTCGACGGGAAGGAGACTCTAAAGATCCAGGCCCGATCTCAAGATCCGTCCGAACCTGTACGTATTAGCGTCTCTATACATACTCCCATTCAATTCACGTTATTATTCCCGCCCTTATTGACATCTCGCTCTGCGTCCGTCCCTTTCCCATATTAATATTAGCCAAGTCTAAGTCCATTGGGTGGGAACCTTTCCCACAGGGTAGTACGGTTGAGCCGAGGCAGGCTCAGATCCACTCTGTTTTTGAGTTTAGGCGATTGATGAATAAAGTTTAGGAACTCATGACAGCTCGGGTAGCTATACTTTCTCTTACCCTTGGGGCTAGCGCTCCCTCATTGCATATCCATTTCATATCTTGGCTGCTCTTTATTGTGCTCATGATCCGCATCTCGGGCTCGATCTATACCTTTAATCCCGATTCTCTCTCCCATTCCGATCCAGATGGTATCTGGCAAAGGCTTTAGAAGATCTACCTCAATTTGAACTCTAGCTACACTTGGCCTTTTAAGTTCTGTCGTGGCAGTATCAAGTCGCAAAGGCTGACCAATCAATGATGCAATAGTAAACCTTATTGAAGAGCACAAGTGGCAATCTTGCAAGAAAAACCCAAACCTTGTTGACATTCAAATATATTGTCCATTTAAATACACGCATAGGCCAACTAAACGGCATTCCAGTAGCAGTTGGGGTTATGGATTTTCAGTTGTTGGGGTAGTATGGGATCCGTAGTCGGGTAATTTCTTCCCCGTTTGATTGAGTGCGCTTTTGCTGTGCCATTGAGAAAGAAAACTGAAAGTAGAAGGTTAGGCGGGGACAGGATTCGAACCTGCAATCTTCAGGTCATGAGCCTGATGAGTTAACCAATTCCTCTACCCCGCGCCTAAAGAGAAGAACCAAAAACTAATAAGTTGTGCTAGATAACATTAACTGTTATCGAATTAGGTCTCTACTTTTCCCCACCTCCTCCGTCTCTCTCGCTCTCATCATCATTCTTCTTTCTCGAATCATCCCTATGGTTAGATAGGAATCTGTATATATAGATGAACAACAAATAACAAAATAAGAAGTATGACCACTAGGTACGGGGGTTTCAGGACTCCCCCTACAACAAATAAAAAATGCTATAAGAGGATAATACCAACTTTACGTATAAGAGAGTTTTGCCTCAAGGCTGAAATAATCTTCCTAAACCATAATTCTTCACGCACTTGCCGCATTGACTCTATCAATAGGAATAATAGAAAAATCATAGAAAGATAAAACAAACACTCAAGTAAATGTTGCATTTGATGCCGAATGAGAAATTCAAAGGTTGTGCACTTACGTAATCGTCCAAGAGAACGTTCGATTCCCGTTATACGCGATGTGGCGAAAAAGACACTCGATTCCATTCCAGAAATTCTTTTCACTTTACTTAACTTAAACAACAAAATTCAAAATATAAATTGACGAGAAAAGCTCTCTTTTTTCATTCTAGACCCTTTTAACGACAGAATAAATGATTTAAAAATCATAGCATAGGCTTTTTTTTTGGTTTAGTTATGAAAACTATTTAAAAAAAAGAATTAGATAGAATAACTTCGACCTTGTCAACTGATAGTGAAAAAACGAAATCAGGGTAAAAAAAGAGAAATCGAAAGAAATAACTCGCGCGGTCCAGAATAAAAAAAAGAACAGTTTTGAATATTAAAGAACTTGTATCCATAGAAAATTTGTCGTGACATAGATAATGAATAAATAGGAGTTAATATCATTCCAATTGCCATTACAAACGTAATTAGTCTTTTTGGCATTCGGATAGCTATTCCGCCCATTTGGTCAAGGTAAACAAGGCGTAGTCTATCGTAAGTGGTACCTGCCAAGAAAAAAAGTGCAGCACCGATAAATCCATGCGATATTATTTGTAAAAGAGCTCCATTGAGTCCTGTATCGTTTATAGACCCAATGCCTATAATTATGAAACCCATATGAGATACAGAAGAATAGGCTATTCTTTTTTTTAAATTCCGTTGGCCAAAAGATGTTGAAGCTGCATAAATTATTTGCATTGTGCCTACTATCACTAAAAATGGCGAAAACAGAGAATGGGCGTGAGATAAGAATTCCATATTGATCCGTACTAACCCATACGCTCCCATTTTTAATAAGATTCCGGCCAGAAGCATACAAGTACTGTAATGTGCTTCTCCGTGGGTATCTGGTAACCATGTGTGTAGGGGTATAATCGGCGATTTGACAGCAAAAGCAATAAAAAATCCAATATAGAATATTATTTCCAAGGCTACAGGATACGACTGATTCGCTGACGTTTCAAAATTTAATGTTGGTTCATTGGAACCATATAAAGCGATACCCAAAACTGCTATTAAGAGAAAAACAGAACCTCCCGCCGTGTACAAAATAAATTTTGTAGCTGAGTACAGGCGCTTCTTTCCTCCCCACATAGACAGAAGTATATAAACGGGAATTAATTCTAACTCCCACATGATGAAAAAAAGCAAAAGGTCCCGAGAAGAAAATGATCCTATTTGACCACTGTACATTGCTAACATCAGGAAATGAAATAATCGAGAATCGCGAGTAACCGGCCAAGCTGCTAAAGTCGCTAAGGTAGTGATAAATCCCGTTAGTAAAATAAGTCCTATGGAAAAGCCGTCTATTCCTAATCTCCAATGGAAATCAAAAAAATGTATCCAGTTATAACCCTCTGCTAGTTGGATTAATGGATTATCCATTTGGCAATGATAACAGAATGCATAAGTCGTTAGAAGGAGTTCGAGTACACATATAAATATGGTATACTGACGAATAACCTTATTTCCTCTATGGGGAAGAAAAAAGATTAAGGAACCACCAAATATTGGCAAAATTACAATTGTTGTTAACCAAGTAAAAAAAGAAAATGGATTCAAGTCCAATTTTATTGAATGTATCTATCAATAAGCTAGACCCATACTGCGGGTTGTTTCATGTGATAAGTAAACTCGAACACTCAAGAACTCGGAGCTAACTCTTTAAGCCATTAGGTCCATGGATTCTGTTCTTCCCGAAGCCGAAACAAGGCAGGTTCTGAAAGAGCTCGACCGATGCATCTATTGATGTTACCTATTCATTCCTATTTGCTTTCTTTCTTCCTTCATTCATGGAAAGCTTTATATCGTCTTCTTTAACAAGACTTGTGAAAGCTAGAGATTGCTTATTATATGTCTTTTCTTGGTTGTTAACCAACGGAATACATGGGAAAAAGAAAGTAAGACTGAGTTCAATTAGTCCCGTCCTTCTTTCAAGGAATGGTGGGAGGTCTAACATTTGATTCTTTCTCTCCTCGAGCAAGAAGTGAAGCCGCTTCACTGATTGAGTTGATGAGCGAAGCCACTTGACCGATGAAATGAAGGAGTTAGGACTATTACTATATAAGATAAAAGAGAAACGATCCCATCTATTAGGAAGGCTCTTTCTTGAGTAGCCAAAATAGTCTGTAGCGAAAAGCGCGTTCCTCCTCCTCATAGGCCAGCCAGGAGCTACAAGCAACTAGAGCCCAGCGATAAGAGCGGAGACATTCATTATCTTTGTGCTCCCCCTTCGATCTATCATGGATTAGGGGAGAAGCAACCTATATTCCTACTAGCTTGAGCTCTAACCTTCCTTACTTCTATCTTATTGGAAGAGAGATTGTGACGAGCTATCTACGCTATTTGAAGATATTTTTTTGTCAGAGACAGATTCTTGACCTAAATCAGTGAGTAGTACCTTTCTCGGGAAATCCCTACCTCTGGACTCTGAGATTGGACGGCGATAGGGATTGTTAACAGCTGTATTTAAGAAAACAAAAACTCGCCGACTACATCAGTACACGCTTTATCATAAATAGGATTCACGCAGAAAGTCCGTCAGTCTCACTCTTGGCATTGGCTCGAGTTATGGAGGCTCTCTCTATATTATTTTTTATCGTGCTTGGAAAGCAATCCTTTCTTTCAATCGACTAAGACTGTTAGAAAGCACATTCATATAAGCCTTGCCTTTCAGTAACTATCCTTAGCGCCGTTCTGCCTATCTCCTATTGGGTATTGGGAACAGCTTCAAGAATGCTATTTTAGAGAGCCTTAGCCGTTGTTGGGGCCTCAATTACATCGACCCTTGCTCATCTCGTCTTCTTCATTGCCTTTAGCTCAGACAGCAGACTCTTTCGCCTATAGCTGACGATTTAGGGGGATGTTTGATAAGAAAGTTGTTCTGCGTACTATGAGTTTACTAGACTAGCTACTGTAAATTGCTATTCTAGCACATGTGCTTCTAATAACTGTCAATTAGAAAGCACTTTATATAATGAGAATTTCTTATTACAATATCATAGTAGCGATATTATAACAGCATATAAGCTGCTTTCTTTACTATTATTTATATCATAGAAGCTGGTTTAGTACACATCATAGAAGCTGATGAAAAAAGAGGGGGTAATCCTTTTCAGGCAAGTGAGTCTCTGGATTTCTCCAATTTCATCTCTGATAATTCTCTGACGGATATTGGTTTTGCTGGCTGCCCTTATACTTGGTGTAATAATAGATCATCCTCCGCAAGAATTTGGAAACGCTTGGATAGGGTTCTCGTGGACTCCCATTGGCTAGATTTCGGTCTAATCTCTTGTGTTTTACATCTGTCAAGGGTTGGTTCCATTTCCAAAAGCATAGTTATGAGTAAGCACAGGATCCAGAACAACGGGCTCATCTATATAAAGTACCTAAGGGGTGGGGAATACGGGTGTTCCATTCTTTTTGAATTCCATCTGCCCCTCGTCAGTCTATCTTTGTGCATCGATTCATCTCTCAGTCCGCTGATGGTAAACTCGTATGAAACGAAAGACGAACATTGGGACAGAGCTCTGTCCAAAGAAAGTGCTCAATAAAGACCAGCAGCCTAATTCTTCTCCCCCTAAGCAAGTACTGTATTGATTTTCTTTTTCAGTCTTGGACGTCTTGCTTTCCGTGAGTCTTTCATTCGTTCCTCACCTCAGTCAGATCAAGTTGGTGTAATAGAATAGCCCCAGGAGGGCGCAATGCCTATGTCCGGAAGTGGTTCATCCCGCATTCTTAGTTAGCCCATTTCCTAGTGGCTTTCTTATTCGGATGAGTCTTTCTTTTGTCTTGAGACTGTTTAACTCCTCCAGTGAGTGGTGAGTTTCCTTTTTTGGTTTTCTCTCTTCCTTGCTTGAGCGATTGAATCTTCTTTTAGTTCTAGCACCATTGGCCGGCCCTATCGCTTATGGCCTAAAAAGTCTCTCTCTCAGTCCAAGGTACTATCCTCTAGACCGTCTTGTAGGAAATAACGTATGTAAGTCCAGCACTCTCTTCATTCTATCTGTTAGTCTAGTTAGTAGCAATCTAAGGATTCGCAGCTCTCCAAGGGTAGGTTAATCAGTCTATCCCCATTCCCGATCTTGTAGGAGAAGCCTTTGAGAAATTGTCCTATTACCTTACCTGCTGCCCGGGGTCAATTCCTTTGTATCGAGGGGCACCCGCATAGCCAATCCGCTCAGGAAGTCCGTTTCATTTGGCGGTATCGTATAAAAGAGAAAGGATTCATTTAGGAGCGCTCTTTTCATCCAACTCGAAATATCGTAAGAGAATCAAAGACTTGACACGAGAAGCAGCACCTGGTAACCCTATGAAGCCAACTACCCAGAGTGGATTTTTTGGCCCTGCCCTCAAGGGCAAGGTGCGCCTAATATAGAAGCATAGTCAAAAGACGAGTTTGATCCTGACTTGTTTGCCTTTCTTTACCCCTTTCTTATTGATTTGTTGGTTCACCTTTCAACTTGGCAAAGGAATGCTTTGAGGGGCTGTATTATTTGAGGACCGATCGCGTTTGAGGTCCGGGTCTTAGGGGCTCACGTAGTCCCCTAGGCTATAATAGATTAAGGAAATGCCGGACGTAGTTTCAGCCAGTCGAAAGGCGCATCTATGACTTAATACCAATGAGAAAGGTACACTTTAAAATGAGTAATGCTTACCATTCCATTATTCACACAAACCCTTCTACTACTATCGGCTGCCTAACTGTCGGGAAATCGGGGGGTTTGTCGGAGAATCGGTGTCGTGATGGTGCTACGAGATGGCGATTTCTCGTATAGAAGAAGAGATCCGCGGACCTATTGATTGACAGGAGAAGCCCCGGTATTAGTATGTCCTGGATTCCCGGATTCATTTTCGTCCTGATCCACCCTGGAATTTGGATAATCTACAAAAACATTCTAGGAGAGGACTTGTAATGATCTTCTCAAAGATCACAAGGTGCTGAAGTAGCAGGATAGTAGGTTTTTGTGAAAGGGATGCTCTTATCATGTTATTGTTAAAAAGAAAAAAATGCCTCTATTTGATGTCGATTCATACACACTTCCATTCCTTGTAGAGGAAGGCTAACCCTTTGCTGGCTGGGAGCTGTATGAGCGGTAACGTCCACGTACGGCTCCGTGAGAAGGGCGATGGACAGAAATGGCCTTGTTGTACCTCACTCTCGTCTTCAATGGGGTCTGCTCTTTTTTTTTTGGGAGAGTATGCCAATATGATCTTAATGAGGTGCGGGGCTTTGCATCTGACATTCGTTGGGCTTCTCTCTTCGGGAGCCCGCGTCCAGGCGTTTTTGTGCAATAAACCCCTCCAGCCGAAGACTAGTGGTAGGTGGTCCCGCGGAGCTTTCGGAAAAGGGTAGCCTAGTGTGTAAGCACAGCAATGAACCGCGGCGAACCCTCAGACGACCTATCTAAGATTAGGGGGGGAG